CGTATAAATTGCCAATTCTTGGTCATTGAGATTCATGGTAATTCGGAGTAATATGTAGGTATAGATATTACCTCCTTTTTCTCCTTTCAAACAAATTGCAATGATTGAAGTTTTTCTATTTGGAATCGTGTTAGGTCTAATTCCTGTTACTTTGGCTGGATTATTCGTAACTGCATATTTACAATATAGGCGCGGTGATCAGTCGGACCTTTGATTAATTACTATCTCTTTCTCTTTTTTTGATTGACCTCCTCCTACTTTATTTAATTTTATTTAATACAAAGGAGGTCAAATTAAAATATTAAAATTGTGGTTCAAGTTAGTGAAGCTCTTTCAGTTTAATTGGATCTAAGAAAAATAAGGACGAAATCACGCTCTGTAGGATTTGAACCTACGACATCGGGTTTTGGAGACCCGCGTTCTACCGAACTGAACTAAGAGCGCTTTCTTATCAGAAAAGACAAGGCTGTAAAAACACTTTTTTTAACCCCAATACATCTTTGAATGAACAATTATATATGTTCAATTTGAATCGATTTCAATGAATCCCTCGTTACTGCTCAACGGAGAAGTAATAGGTAGGGATGACAGGATTTGAACCTGTGACATTTTGTACCCAAAACAAACGCGCTACCAAGCTGCGCTACATCCCTTCAATTGGTCTACAGTGTCATTGTAGAGAATTCCTGTCTTGTTTTCCACACCATTATTTCCTCGATTGATATTCTATGGGCATTTCGTTTTTTTGGTCCTATTTAATATTAATATTTTAATATAATTTAAATTTCTTTAATAATAGTAAATAGTAAAAGACTTATATACGTATGAAATACGGAACGTAACCTATTGTAAAAAGAAATGAGTAGTTTTCGGGAATGCTCGGGAAGAGGGGAACGTTTTTTTATGTTTTAAGAAAAAAATATTATATTATTCGCCGGATAGTTGTACATTGAAATTTCAATTAGGTATTACGTGTACAAGGTTCTTAACTGCATATGCATCTGATCATATATGTATTACTATTTTCTATTACAATACAATAGATTTTTTATTACAAAAAAAGAAGGAAGGAGATTTTTCAATGCGAGATCTAAAAACTTATCTTTCCGTGGCACCGGTATTAAGTACTCTATGGTTCGGGTCTTTAGCGGGTCTATTGATAGAGATCAATCGTTTTTTCCCAGATGCGTTGACATTCCCTTTTTTTAATTCTAGTTATTGACACGGTAACAAATAACGAAAATTCGAGACACAATTAACTATTTGTGACTAATCCTTCGCCCCCCCTTCTCTTTTTTCCCTTTAGAATAAGAGGGAGGAAAGAGAAAAAAGTGGATTCAACAGCCTCGAGACTTGGGTTCAAGTTTGAATTAAATAAATTGAATTCAAAAATTTAAAAAATGAAATAGGGGTGTAGGTAGAATAAACAACGTGGGGTCTAGATCAAGGACAAGACTCTTCTCTTATACAAGGACAGGGTACTTAAATGCAAATGAACTACTGTGATTTGAAATATAGTTTATAAATCATTCTTTTTTATTTTTTATATTGATTGCAGCGAAATTTTTCATAATTGGAGTTTAAGTTAGTAACTTCTATTTTTTCCTTCCTTCCTTTCTTCTTCGTTTCGGATCGAAAATAGAAGAGTTGAGTAAATCAAAAATCAAAGGGGGATTCATCATGGCCAAGGGGAAAGATGTCCGAATAACGGTTATTTTGGAATGTACTAGTTGTGTTCGAAACGATGTTAATAAGGTATCAACAGGGATTTCCAGATATATTACGGAAAAGAATCGGCATAACACGCCTAATCGACTGGAATTGAGAAAATTCTGTCCATATTGTTATAAACATACGATTCATGGGGAGATAAAGAAATAGATCGAATAGAGCACATTTATAGAACCCTTCCAAGAAAGGCGAAAAAAGGCATTATAATATATATAACATAGTTAAATATAAACAAACCAAATCCTATTTATTCTAATGCATTTTAGATCCGATCGAAATAGGATTTTCGGGAGAAGTAATAAACTAAACAAACCATGGATAAATCTAAGCGACCTTTTCTTAAATCCAAGCGATCTTTTCGTAGGCGTTTGCCCCCGATCCAATCGGGGGATCGAATTGATTATAGAAACATGAGTTTAATTAGTCGATTTATTAGCGAACAAGGAAAAATATTATCTAGACGGGTGAATAGATTGACCTTGAAACAACAACGATTAATTACTATTGCTATAAAACAAGCTCGTATTTTATCTTTGTTACCTTTTCTTAATAATGAGAAACAATTTGAAAGAACAGAGTCGACCGCCAGAACTGCGGGTTTTCGAGCCAGAAATAAATAGGCTTACTCTTTCTTGACTTGAATCAAAATTCCAATCCGAACTCAAAGGCGGATTAATGTTTTGTTCGAAAAAAATGAAAAATGCAAATTTGATTATCGTGTCGTAAGAAAAAAAAGAATCGGGTAAGAATAAATATTTATTTGAGCGTGTTTATTCATTTTTACTACCTTTTTTATATTTATTTATCATTTTGAATCTACCCTCCCGGAGTTTATTCTCCGGGGAACTTCGTTTAAATTATTCCGGTGGATTCTTTACAATAGACTTCTTTTATGATCTCATTGGAAATCATAAAAATACAATTTTTATTTGATATAGCTAATTGTGCAAGTATTTTACGATTAAGAAGCACCTGTTTCTTATATAGGTCGTGTATTAATCTACTATAACTATAGGATACTCCTATTTCACGAATTGCCGCGTTTATTCGAGTAATCCACAAACGTCGAAAATGTCTCTTTTTCCTATCCCTATCCCGATGAGACGAAACCAAAGCTCTTATTCTCTGTTGAGTAATTGTTCGAGTAAGTCTTGAATGAGCCCCTCGAAAGCTTGATGCAAATAAACGAATTTTTGTTCTACGTCTCCGAGCTACATATCCCCGTCTAATTCTGGTCATTGAATAAATGAAACTTTGACGAATAACTAATATATTTCCTTTTTTCAGTTATTCTTTTTCCCCCTCCTAGTCTATTAATAACAAAGCTTTTTTCCAATGTATAAATTAAAAATTCCAATGGCTTTGGCTACTATAACCTTCCCGACCACTATTTTTATTTTTTTTAGCCATTTCACTTCGAAAAAATAAATTTTATTTTACTAAGTATCAAAATAGAATAAATGAAAAAAACTGGATAAAGAAATAGCGGCTTCCTTCGTTTCTATGGTAACTTCTTAAACGGTGAGGTTTTCTCTATACACCGGAGCCTTTACTTCATTTAATCACTGTTATTGGTAACTTGTATAGTTAACGTTCTTTGGCTCTACCCATGAATTATACAGTAATAGTTCTTTCACGATTAGATCTACTTACACAGTAACGGCATTTAATTATGAAAGTTGGCTGGGTAGCTAACCCTGTTAGTCCGTTCTTGCAAGAGGGAACCTAAGTTTTTAAGTAAGATTTCCTCCGCTTAATGGATAACCATTTGCTACCAATGGAGAATTGCTTCTCATCTTAAATTGAGGTGATTGGATTTTCACCAACGGAAACCATAAATTTAATACACAATAGAATTGATAGATTATCTTTTTTTTTTTAGATACTGAATTGAATGGACTTCTTTTTCTATTCTATCCTATTCGACGGTACTAATTATTGAGACTGGAAAGGGTTTTCTTTCTTTTATCCCAGCTCATGATCTGAACGAGTCGCACATACACCCTAGTACACGTTCCTCGACGCTGAGGGCATCCCCGAAGCGCGGGGGATTTTGTGACATTTCTGATTGGCTGTCTTGTATTTCTGATAAGTTGTTTAATAGTTGGCATCTTGAATCATATCCTATAATGGGCCGGTTTAGATCAATCCTAACCTGATGATTATGAATTATACTTCTATTTCATTTCTAGTAAATTCGGCAAAAAGATAAAATCTTAAATCGAGGATTTACGCGAAAAAATCCGGGCTATTTTCACTCAACCACCGCTACAAGATCAACAATTCCATAAGCTTGGGCTTCTGTTGCTGACATAAAAACATCTCTTTCCATGTCTTCCGAGACAACCCATAAGGGTTTGTCCGTTCTTTGTACATAAACCCTTGTGAGAGTTTCACGCAGTTTGAGCAGCTCTTCCGCTTCCAGGATAAATTCTCCCGTTTGTGCCTCATAAAAAGAACTAGCAGGTTGATGAATCATTACCCTGATGGTATAACAAAAGGGGGTTCCTCCATTTTGCATGATGAAGATAAAAGAAAGATAAAGAATATAAAGAATAAAAAAAGACAGAATTGAACAACCGTACGGGCATCTTTTATGCATTGCATACGGCTCTATAATTGACCCTTACCTTCCATCAAAAAAAAAATAGGATCTATCAGACCCAGATCGGTAAATGATCAAATTACCACCCTTCCTTTCATAGGAGTTCCAAAATACTATGATGGTTCCGTTGCTTTATATATTTCTTATTAGATTCTTATTTGGTTTATCTGTGATTCAGCAATCCCAAAGTTGTTTTTTGTAAAAAAAAAGGAAAAAAGAATCTTGTTTTTTTATTTTCGAACTCTTTCAGAACAAAACTAAGCCCCCGGTGTGAAAATAAAAAAGTTTGTGACGCTAAACTGGAATTTTCAATATACAAAATAGGAAATACCTTTTATCTCATACTACTATCTCGATATATAATCTAATGTTTTGAAAAAACAATAAAAAGTTTTTCTTTTGATATCGAATTAAAGGTGCCATGCTATTATTACTTAATATTCATATGGCGAAGGCATAGTCGTCTTTTTTCTCTCAAATAAAAACCTCATTGGCGCCAAGCGTGAGGGAATGCTAGACGTTTGGTAATTTCTCCTCCGGCCAAGATAAAAGATCCCATTGAAGCGGCCAATCCCATGCATATTGTCTGTACATCTGGTCGCACAAATTGCATTGTATCATAAATAGCCACTCCGGGGATTACCCATCCCCCAGGAGAGTTTAT